GTCTTCAGATACAACCCATAATGGTTTGCCCGTCCTTTGTACATAAACCCTTGTGAGGGTTTCGCGTAGTTTGAGCAGTTCTTCCGCTTCCAGGATAAATTCTCCCGTCTGCGCCTCATAAAAAGAACTCGCGGGTTGATGGATCATTACCCTGATGATAGAAGATTTCTCTATCTGATGTGATGAAAGGAACAGAAAAGGAAGATCAAGAATAATAGGAAAAAAGATAGAATTGAACAACCGTACGGGCATCATCTTTTGTGCATTGCATACGGCTATACAATCAAATTGACCCTTACTTTCCAGATAAAAATAGAATCTATCAGCCCCAGACGGGTAAATGGTCAAATTGCCACCCTTCCTTTTGGAGGAGTTCAAAAATACTATGATGGCTCCGTTGCTTTTCTATTTGAAAATGGATTCTTTTTTTTTTTTTCTTTGATTCAGCAATCCCAAAGTTTCTTTTTGATCCAACCAAAAAGGGAAAATTTTGGTTTTTTTTTTGCACTCTTTTTTTTATAACTTAAAAATTGTTAAGAGCCTTTCGGTGTGAAAACAACCAAGTTTGTAACGCTGAATTGGACTTCCGATAGATAAGAGAAAATCGGAAATATCTTTTATCTCATACTACTCTCTCGATACATAATCGAATCTTTTGAAAAAAAAACAATACAAAATTTTTTCATATCGAATTCGAAGTGCCATGCTATTATTACTTAATATTCATATGGCGAAGGCATAGTTTTCTTTTTTCTCTCAAATAAAAAAACCCCATTGGCGCCAAGCGTGAGGGAATGCTAGACGTTTGGTAATTTCTCCTCCAACCAGGATAAAAGATCCCATTGACGCGGCTAATCCCATGCATATTGTATGGACCTCTGGTCGCACAAATTGCATAGTATCATAAATAGCTACTCCGGGTATTACCCATCCGCCAGGAGAGTTTATAAACAAATACAGATCTTTGGTATCATCCTCGATACTGAGATATACCATAAGACCGATAAGTTGATTCGAGATCTCGCTATCAACTTCTTGGCCTAAAAAAAGTAATCTTTCTCGATAAAGTCGGTTGAGTAGGGCAAAATTGTATCCCTTAGGAACCGTACATGCACCTTTTGGTGCATACGGTTCAAAAAAAAATAGCGAAAAGAAAGAATCAATGTATAGATTAAGGGCTTTTTCTTCGATTTTTCAATAAAGACGAATTTGAATTTCTTCTTTATAATATAATAGAAAAACTTATCGAATTCACTTTTCATTGATGTATTGTTTCATCGAGATTCAATCCAAATCACGATGGTATTTTCTTGTTCCTGAATGGGTCTCTTTCATCTTTTTAGGTTTATGCTCTACTCCGGGTAAAGATCCACCCCATTTGGATTTGCACATATAGGACAAATCTTCTCACCACCATTTCTTTTTGTTATGACTTTCCAAATAACAAACAGGAATCATTTAGGATACACGTAGTAATCATAGATATATTACCAATTGGGTTTTTTCTAAACGGAGCCTGGATACTTCATTTTTTGAGTCCAATCAAAGCCAACCATAAATTATTCTAATTGATAATAGTACTATGAATTCCTCCAAACAATGCATCTAATTGCACTTCACGCTCCAATTTATGGATGATTCCATTTCTCCTTCTTGGGCGAAACAGAGGATATCTCGATCGGGGGAGAGAACGGGGAAATCCCATATGACCCAATATATCTGACAAGTCGCACTATACGTCAACCCAAGATGCATCTTCCTCTCCAGGACTTCGGAAAGGTACTTTTGGAACACCAATAGGCATAAATTGAAAGAAAAAAGAACTAAATCCTATATTTCACTTTGATGTGGAAACGTAACAATGTGGTTTTATTGTCTTTATAATATTGTCTTTATCATAATCATATTTATTTTATCCATAGATTAGAAAAATTCAGAAAGAAAGACAAAAAAATAAAGGAAATTTTTTACGAGTAGGCCTTTCGAATGATAAACGCATTTACTCATAGAAAGTGGTATCAATCCACCATTGCGTATTGGTACTTATCGAGTATAGAATAAATCTGCTTCTCTTTGTTCTTACGAACAGAATTCTTCCATTATTTGGAACAGAATAGAATATAGAATAAATAACCCTTGTTAGGAAATAATCCACTGAACAGGGGAAGTCCGTAGGATAGTCATAGTATATTCCAATGCAATAAAGTTACGTAGTGTTTATTTTTCTTTGATAAAGGGGTATTTTCCATGGGTTTGCCTTGGTATCGTGTTCATACCGTTGTATTGAATGATCCCGGCCGATTGCTTTCCGTTCATATAATGCATACAGCTCTGGTTGCTGGTTGGGCGGGCTCGATGGCTCTCTATGAATTAGCAGTTTTTGATCCTTCTGACCCCGTTCTTGATCCAATGTGGAGACAGGGTATGTTCGTTATACCCTTCATGACTCGTTTAGGAATAACCAATTCGTGGGGGGGTTGGAGTATCACAGGAGGGACTG